ATCGGTCTTGTCTTATTCTTACTACATATTAGGTAACATTCCCTTTGATACTTCCAAAGAAAAGTGCGACTGCATATTTTGTTTCATTTTTCCCGATTCTACTAGAAATCATATATGAACTTGTTTTGTTATAAGTGTATTTTTTGGAGTGTTTCATAGTTATTGGAAAGGGTGTCGGAGCCGAATCCCTTTTTGACTCTGCACCTGTGATTCCACTATTATTAGTAAACAATAATGGAAAAACTTCTTCATATTCATAGAGATAGGGGACATAATTCACATGGATATAGTAAGTCTCGCTTGGGCCGCTTTAATGGTAGTCTTTACATTTTCCCTTTCACTCGTAGTATGGGGAAGAAGTGGACTCTAGAGATACTACTAATTGAGTTGGGGAATCAAACTGTATCACTTTTTTTAGAGATTTTTTCTAGATCGTTCTGCAAAGCCTTTTTAATTATATAAATTCTCGTTAATTAACTTAAATATTTAATTCAGTAATTTAATTCCATTTAGAATTTCGAAATTGAATTAATCAAAATATCTTCATTTCGAAATTCTATTGGCTTGGATTCTAGCGAAGTAATTGGATTCTAGTGAAGTAATTGGATTCTATTATATTATGAATAGAATCCAATTCATAATATATATGAATAATACTCTTTCACAATCCAAATCAAACAAATATTTCAAGAATTCCCCTATTCGTATCTTGAAAGGAAAAGGGATATGGATAATAGGAATTTTATTCCAACCGAAGTCTTTCTCAATTTTCTATTTCACGGAACGGGTTCTTACCCAAATTATATATGGATAATGAGGAAGAACGAGGAACACCGGACCCCTTTTTACGTTTTATTTGGTTTTATTGTTCTTTTTACTGTTCAAAGAGAAAAGAAAGAAGTTCCGCTATTTAATAATAAATAGAACTCCTTGGATCATCTGTCAACCGCTCAATCAATTACTTTTTCGGAATGCTAAAAAAAAGATTACTTTATTTCATTTTCTTTTATTAACTTGATTTTTTTTTAGTAATATATGCCCAATTTTTTTTCTTTCATTGATTTGATTCTTTTTTGAATGGATACCGGGATTCATATTGAAAATAATCAGAAATCTAGAAATTAGAAAATCGAAAGAGTTGCCTTTCAATTATTTCAGATTGATTGGAATGAACAAAAATCAAATAGATGAAGCAAAGAAATATAATTGAGATACTATGTACATTACATATATTGAATTGATATTACCATGGATGAAGATACATATTGTAGATTAATCTCTATTCAGTTTGTATCTTTCTACATTACAATAATAAAAATAGATAGTATGATAGAAAGATTCCTATAGGAATCTTTCTATCATACTATCGGATCTCATAGGCTACTGCTGATTCTAGTCCGTTCGTTTCATTTAAGACGTGAAATTGGAATTTTTTTTTTCTTAAATCATTGACTTAAATCATTGATAAGAACTAAGAAGTCAAGTTTCATTCAAATTAATCACTTTGACTGACCGTTTTTACGTATATTATAAGCAAAAAAGCAGTAGGAACTAGAATGAACAGTGCAGTAGCAATAAATGCGAGAATATTTACTTCCATAATCTCATCGTTTCGTTTTTTTTTTTTTACTTCGCAATAACTCGGGATTTAATCCCATAGAGATGATAAACCTTTCGCTTGGAAATTCAATGGGATGAATTCCATTTCGATGATAGCGAATGGGATCAATATCATGAATAACAATATCTGAGCTATCAAGTCGATTCATCGTCGAGAATTGAATAGTATAACATAGGCAGATCTTTTATCCACACACTGAATACAAACTTTGATTCCTGATTCAATCAAAAAAATTCCTTTCTTTTTACTTTAATTACTTTAATACTTTATTTATAATACTTTACTTTTATTTATCATTCTTTTCCATTCTGTCTTTTCCATAACCGACCGCCTTCCTTGTATAACCACCTAACCGCTTTCCACTTCCATTGTTTACAAACGGTTTACAAATAAACCAAACAAACAATCGAAACGAAATAGAAAAAAAAAGAAAGAAAAGGATACCATTAGGCATGAAATTCTACCATTTGTACCCAGTTTAACAGAAAATGGCAAGATATATTGATCTATTTTTTTTATTGGATTTGGATCCGTCGGGACTGACGGGGCTCGAACCCGCAGCTTCCGCCTTGACAGGGCGGTGCTCTGACCAATTGAACTACAATCCCGGAAAATAAAATGTACAGCATCCATATTCTTATGATTTCATTCAAACCATTTCTATTTAGATAAATATCGCCGTGTTGTAACAGAGACGCGAATGACATATTGATATCCACATGGGTATACACTTTAGTGAGAGCAGCCAAAATTATTAGTAATCCTTTTGTTATTGCCAAATCGATTGATAATCCATTTTTCAACGAAAAAACGAGTCTTTTTTTTTTGTCGTTACTTTATTCCTTTCAATAGACTTTATACTTTCTATTTAATGATCCT